TGGAAAAAGGGTCAAAAATGAGGAAATGGGCGTAAGCCGAATTTATGCCGACTATCCAAGAATTTCAGTATGCGAATCGAGGGTTGATACTCTAAAACTTATCTGATTTTATCAATTTTTAGAATTTTTTCTCGACGAAATCATGCATTCTCTAGGATATTATTATTAAGGATCTTATCGAAAGCTTACAGCAGCTTGCCAAACAAAAGCTAAGAGAAAAAAAAGTACAGGTATGACTGGCATAACATCTACGATTGGATTCAAAAAAGCATAGGCTTCGGGCAATTTGCCGAAGAAAAAACCACTCGAATATGAATAAAGGGCAGAATTAATACAAATACAGATCAAACTAACGATATTAAGCATAACAGACGTTTTGTTCTTGGAGATAATTGCATTTTAATTGAGTTTTTGATATAAGGAAAAAGGAAGAAAGTAAGTAAGGTAGACAAAAAATCCTTCTTTTTCTTTGCACCCACTCAATCAAAAATCCTCCAATTCTCAAAGGAGAATAGAAGAAATGATACTTTCATACAATATCTTAATTGAATTCTATGTAATGATCAATAAATTTTGTTGAATTCTATATCTATATGTATTAAAATGCTAGTACCAATGTATTCTATACATATAGAGATTTTTGGACTACAGTTGACAAAAAACCAATACCAATATTATTGTTTCTTGGTATAGATTCGAAATTGAAATGGGGCGTGGCCAAGCGGTAAGGCAACGGGTTTTGGTCCCGCCATTCGGAGGTTCGAATCCTTCCGTCCCAGCGTGGATCCGTTTTTTATGCTCCCTTATTCCCTTAGAAAGAAGTAAGGGAGTGGATAAGAGTTAATCCATATTAATTTCCATATGAATTTAATTACCATATTTCTATATGATATAGAGTCAATGTTTTTTCGTTGAATCTCATTTTTTTTTTCTTTTTTTTTTCAATTTGGATTTTCGTAACGTAATAAGATGAAAAGAATAAAGATTCGAATCTCAACTTCCATCATTTTTTTATCCATTTTTTGAAAAAAAAAAAAATGGATTTCTTTCTTCTTTTCTTTGATCTCTTTATCTATTTTTAATTAAATCAGCGATGAGTCAATTAAAAAAAAAACCTATCCTCCTATAAGATTAAACTATAAGATTAAAGGCGATGCTTATTATACAATTTTTGTCAAATTAAATCAAAATTAAATTCAAAATATTCAAAAATATTAATATTAATATATATTAATATTAATATATTTAATAAATATTTGAATATTTTGAGTGATTCCTTCTAAGTAGAATCAAAATCTTTGGTACTCAGAAAGTAGGAAATTGTTTAATCAATCCTATTGAGTTACTTGAAGATGCAGATTCAACAAGTGATTTCTTTCTATATCTCATTGTATTATCTATATATTATATTATCTATATATAATGGATCTTAAAGATGCTGTCTTGCTAAGACTTTTTCAGAAAAATCGTTTCACATAATGATATATGGAAGAAAAAGCCTAGATTACGATGTCTATGGACAGCTGAACCAATGACTATTCATGATTCCATAATTGAATCAATTCCATACCGGTTCCAAATTAGAGGAATATTATATTATGGTAAAACTTCGTTTGAAACGATGTGGTAGAAAGCAACGTGCGACTTGAAGGACAGAATCCGTTGTGGATTTTTACATCCACCATTTTCGATTTATCTAGGAATGAGGGTGCTCTTGGCTCGACATTGTTTGTTCTGTTACACTTGAATCCTTCGTTTTTGTTGGGTTGTAAATAGTCCGCGGTGGAGCTCGAGTAGAAAAGATTAATTCATTTCTGGGGGGTAAGGATCTAGGGTTAAATGCCAATCAATCAATCGGAACAACTTCGTAAATGTATCTTCCATATATAGAAATCAAAAGGATCCAATTCGAGCAAGTTTCCAATTCAAAAACAAAACTTGTTGGAATTGATCAAACTCTTTCGATTCATTCAAAGTGTATCGCGGGGGAATCAACTGTCCATGGGATTCTTTGATAGAAAGAAACCAAAAAAGGGTATGTTGCTGCCATTTTGAAAGGATTAAGAAGGACCGAAGTAATGTCTAAACCCAATGATTTAAAATAAGGATAAAGGATCTAAAAACAAGGAAACACCCTTTCTAATTCTATTTCTAATTGGATCGATAATCTCAATAACTGGATCCGACTAAAGAATCCAAATAGAATTTTAAACGAGATAAACAAAGGGGGGTAAAGACCACTCAATAAATGAAATTGACTAAAGATTTTTCCTTTGGGCTATTTGAGAGTTATACAACTTGAGTTATGAGTATGAATGGTTTCTTTGGATTTTCAGGAAGAAAAAAGCCTGAAATCATAGTCTAATTAATTTTATAGGCTCATTTGGTATTTAAGTCATTTAGAATTGCATACATAGACAAAACCTCGAATCAAATTTTCTCGAGCCGTACGAGGAGAAAACCTCCTATACGGTTCTAGGGGGGGTATTGTCCATCTACA